AATGAAGTGCCTGAAAAAAGGAGTGCTTTGATAGGGCAAATTATGTGATATTTCACCTTTATTACATTTAATAGAATTAAACTATTGCCTAGAATATCAAAAATTCTTATACATCATATACTAAAATGTAAAAAAGGTAAGCTAATTAAGCTACTGGGTTCATACCCCACGAATAAAGGTTATAATCCTTTCCTTTTTAATTAAATTCTATAAAATTATTTTTTTCAATACCATAATTTTTGGCACCCTAATAACAATCTCCGCAATATCGTGATTCACAATATGAATAGGCTTAGAAATTAACCTTCTTTCTATTATCCCCCTAATAAAAAGAAATAAAAATCTATTCCCTTCAGAAGCTTCAATTAAATATTTTATTACTCAAACCATAGCATCTACAATCATTTTATTGGCAATTATTATAAATTTAAATATTGAAGAATTTATCCCCCAAAATTCTCAATTATTTTCAAATATAATAATAAATTCCGGATTAATAACTAAAATAGGAGCCGCACCCTTCCATTACTGATTCCCCGAAGTAATAGAAGGATTAAATTGAAATACTTGCTTAATTATATTAATTTGACAAAAAATTGCACCAATAATTATTTTAATGTACAATTTAAATATAACAATTTTTTTATCAATAATTATCATTATTTCAGCATTAATTAGAGGTACAATTGGTCTAAATCAAATTAGATTACGAAAAATTATAACCTACTCATCAATTAATCATATTGGATGAATAATTGGTAGAATACTCCAATCAACATCAATCTGAATAATTTATTTTATTACTTACTCAGTAATTTCTATTAATATTATCTTAATTTTTAAAACTTATAGAATTTTCTCAATTAAACAAATTTTTAATGTATTAAACCATGAAAAATCTATAAAATTTCTATTCATTTTAAATTTCTTATCTCTAGGAGGAATCCCCCCCTTTCTAGGATTTTTACCGAAATGATTCACAATCAATTATTTGATTGAAAATAATTTTTATTTTTTAAGAGCAATTCTGATTGTATTAACTCTTATTACCTTATATTTCTATATTCGAGTAACATTTAGAACTATTTTAATTTATTCATCTGAAAATATCAAATACAAACAAACTCAATTAAGATTTTCCACTATAACCTTTAATTTTTTATCTCTTAGAGGTTTAGCTATTTGTACATTTCTTATGAACTTTTAACTTAAGGATTTAAGTTAAGCAATAAACTAGCGGCCTTCAAAGCCGTAAATAGAGGGCTCTCTAAGCCTTGAGACCCTGGGCTTAGAGATTCCGCTAATATAATATTGACTTTAAAATAAACCCCCTTGTTTTAAAAGACTTGAATTAAAGAGAGTGTTCCCCCCGCCTCCCTTTAAAATAGGTTTTAAAATTTTATTTACCTTTAAATTTGCAATTTAATATCATTTTTGACTATAAAACCTGAATAAAGAAATTTTTATTTCGTTAATAAATTTACAATTTACCGCCTAATCTCAGCCATTTATTCGAATAAATGGCTATTTTCTACTAATCACAAAGATATTGGTACCTTATATTTCATTTTTGGCGCATGATCAGGAATAGTGGGTACTTCCCTAAGAATTTTAATTCGAACTGAATTGGGATCCCCCGGCTCACTAATTGGTAATGATCAAATTTATAATGTAATTGTTACTGCCCATGCATTTATTATAATTTTCTTTATGGTTATGCCTTTTATAATTGGTGGATTTGGAAATTGATTAGTGCCTTTAATATTAGGAGCTCCAGATATGGCCTTCCCTCGAATAAACAATATGAGATTTTGATTGCTTCCCCCATCTCTATCTCTTCTTCTTATAAGAAGAATTGTTGAAAGAGGCGCCGGTACGGGATGAACAGTGTACCCCCCACTTTCATCTAATATCGCCCATGGAGGATCTTCTGTTGATTTGGCTATTTTCAGACTTCATTTAGCAGGAATTTCTTCTATTTTAGGAGCTGTAAATTTTATTACTACAGTAATCAATATACGACCTGTTGGTATAACATTTGATCGAATACCTCTTTTTGTATGAGCAGTTGTTATTACAGCAATTTTATTATTACTTTCACTACCGGTTTTAGCTGGAGCAATTACAATACTATTAACCGATCGAAATTTAAATACGACATTTTTTGACCCTTCTGGTGGCGGTGATCCTATTTTATATCAACATTTATTTTGATTTTTTGGACACCCTGAAGTATATATTTTAATTCTTCCCGGATTTGGTATAATTTCCCATATTATTAGTCAAGAAAGAGGAAAAAAGGAAGCTTTTGGTACTTTAGGAATAATTTATGCTATAATAGCAATTGGATTATTAGGATTTGTTGTTTGAGCTCATCATATATTCACAGTAGGAATAGACGTTGATACTCGAGCTTATTTTACTTCAGCAACTATAATTATTGCTGTTCCTACAGGAATTAAAATTTTTAGATGATTGGCTACTTTGCATGGTGTTGAAATTTCTTATAGTCCAGTAACTCTATGGGCTTTAGGATTTGTTTTCCTATTTACTGTCGGGGGTCTAACTGGAGTAGTTTTAGCTAATTCCTCAATTGACATTGTATTACATGACACATACTATGTAGTTGCTCACTTTCATTATGTACTTTCTATAGGAGCGGTATTTGCTATTATAGCCGGATTTGTTCAATGATTCCCTTTATTTACTGGCTTAACTTTAAACAACAAAAATCTTAAAATTCAATTTTTTGTAATATTTATTGGAGTAAATTTAACCTTCTTTCCTCAACATTTTTTAGGATTAAGTGGAATACCCCGACGATATTCTGATTATCCTGATGCCTATACTCTATGAAATATAATTTCATCTATTGGATCTTTAATTTCCTTAATAAGAGTATTATTTTTAATTTTTACTATTTGAGAAGCCTTTTCATCTAAACGAAAAAATTTATCATCATTAAACTTAAATTCATCAATTGAATGACTTCAAGCATTCCCTCCTGCCGAACATAGATACTCAGAATTGCCAGTTCTATCTAATTTCTAATGTGGCAGAATAGTGCAATGGATTTAAGCCCCAAATATAAAGTTTAGGCTTTTTTTAGAAATTACAACTTGAAATATGATTTCATTACAAGACAGAGCTTCACCGTTAATAGAACAATTATCCTTTTTTCATGATCATGCTTTATTAGTTTTAGTTATTATTACAATTTTAGTTGGACAATTAATATTAAGACTATTTTTTAATAAATTTTCTCATCGATTTTTATTAGAAGGACAATTAATTGAAATTATTTGAACTATTTTACCGGCTATTATTTTAATTTTCATTGCTTTACCCTCATTACGATTAATTTATATTCTAGATGAAGTTAATAATCCTGCAATTTCTATTAAAAGAATTGGCCATCAATGATATTGATCCTATGAATATTCCGATTTCAATCAAATTGAATTTGATTCTTATATAATCCCAGTTAATGAAATAAAATCATTTAATTTTCGTTTATTAGATGTAGATAATCGAATAGTAGTACCTTTTAATTCTCAAATCCGTCTTTTAGTTACATCTGGAGATGTTATTCATTCTTGAACTATTCCCTCTTTAGGGGTTAAAATTGACGCAACTCCCGGACGATTAAATCAAGTTAGTTTTACCGTTAATCGTTCAGGACTATTTTTTGGACAATGCTCAGAAATTTGTGGAGCTAATCATAGTTTTATACCAATTGTTTTAGAAAGAATTTCACCTAATTATTTCATTAAATGAATTTCTAAAATAAGAGAGATTTCATTGGATGGCTGAAAGTCAGCACTGGTCTCTTAAACCATATTATAGTATAGTAACGCATGCTTCTAATGGGATTAAAAATTTAGTTAAAATATAACATTAGCTTGTCAAGCTAAAATTATTCTATTCAGAATAGTTTTTAATCCCACAAATAGCACCACTAAGATGATTAATTCTTTTTATTTACTTTATTATAATTTTCTTTATATTTAATGTTTTAAACTATTTCTCTTTTTTATATAAAATTAAAACTTCTAAAAGAAAAAAACAATCTATCAAATATAATTGAAAATGATAGCAAATTTATTTTCCTCTTTTGACCCAACAACTAAATTTTTTAGTTTAAATTGATTAAGATCATTAATTGGTTTATTTATTATTCCAATAAGATTTTGATTAATCCCATCTCGACTTAATATATTATGAATTAAAATTATTATAACATTACATAAAGAATTCAAAATTTTATTAAATACAGAAACTAAGGGCAATACTCTTATTTTCATTAGTCTTTTTTCTTTTATTCTATTTAATAATTTTCTAGGGCTTTTCCCTTATATTTTTACTAGATCAAGACATTTAATTTTATCTTTAGGATTAGCATTACCTTTATGATTAAGATTTATATTATACGGTTGAACAAACAATACAACACATATACTAGCACATTTGGTACCCCAAGGAACTCCCCCCGTTCTTATACCATTTATAGTATGTATTGAAACAATTAGAAATATTATTCGTCCTGGAACATTAGCTATTCGATTGTCTGCAAACATGATTGCTGGACATTTGTTAATAACATTATTAGGTAATACTGGGCCAACATTACCTACTTTATTGATTACTATTTTAGTTGTTGTTCAAATTTTACTTCTTGTTCTTGAAACAGCGGTTTCTATTATTCAATCTTATGTATTTGCAGTATTAAGAACTCTTTATTCTAGAGAAGTTAATTAATGTCTTTACATAAAAATCACCCATTTCATTTAGTAGATTATAGTCCATGACCAATTTTAAGATCTTTTAGAGCCATAATTACCATAACAGGACTAATTAAATGATTTCATTTATTTAAAAGTGACTTATTTTTATTAGGTATATTTATTACAACACTTGTTATATATCAATGATGACGAGATATTGTTCGTGAAGGAACATTTCAAGGCCACCATACTTTTAATGTAACTATAGGGTTACGTTGAGGTATAATTTTATTTATTGCTTCTGAAGTATTTTTTTTTATTAGATTTTTTTGAGGGTTTTTCCACAATTCTTTAACCCCAGCAGTAGATATTGGTATAAACTGACCTCCCAAAGGAATTGATCCATTTAATCCTATTCAAATTCCTTTATTAAATACATTAATTTTACTTACATCAGGATTAACTGTAACATGAGCTCATCATAGATTAATAGAAAATAATTATAATCAAGCTTTACAAAGATTATTATTAACTATTATTTTAGGAATTTATTTCACAATCTTACAAGCATATGAATATATTGAAGCACCATTTACTATTTCTGATGCTGTCTATGGTTCAAGATTTTTTATAGCAACAGGATTTCACGGAATTCATGTAATTATTGGAACTACTTTTTTATTAATTTGTTTAATTCGTCATTATTTATATCATTTTTCATCAATTCACCATTTTGGGTTTGAAGCAGCAGCTTGATACTGACATTTTGTTGATGTAGTATGATTATTTTTATATATTTCTATTTACTGATGAGGTAGATATTTATATAATATAAATTATTATATTTGACTTCCAATCAAAAAATCTAGAATCTAGTATAAATAATTAAAATTATAATATTATTATTTTTTTTCACTTTTTTAATTGGACTTATTTTAACAATAGTACTAAATTTAGTGTCAAAAAAAACTTTCTCAGATCGAGAAAAAAGATCCCCATTTGAATGTGGATTTGACCCTAAAAATTCTGCCCGTTTACCATTTTCTCTCCATTTTTTTTTAATTGCTATTATTTTTTTAATTTTCGATGTTGAAATTACTTTATTATTACCTTTAATCATAACAATCAAATTATCAAATTTAATAAATTTTAGTACTGTAAGTATTGGTTTCATCGTTATTTTATTAATTGGTTTATATCATGAATGAAATCAAGGTGCTTTAAATTGATCTATTTAGGATAATAGTTAATTATAACATTTAATTTGCATTTAAAAAGTATTGATTTATCAATTTATCTTAAATAAGAAGCAAATATTGCATTTAGTTTCGACCTAAAAGTTTGATAAATTTATCCTTATTTTTAAATGAAACCAAAAATAGAGGTATGTCACTGTTAATGACAAAATTGAATTATGTTCCATTTAAAGAAATAAGGTATTCAAGATTAAGCTTCTAACTTAAATCTCAAGCAGTGTAATTCTGTTTATATTTCTATTTATATAGTTTAAAAAAAACATTATATTTTCATTATAAAAATAAGTTTTACTTTATAAATACTTAAAAATATATTTATTTCCTTAATATCTTCAATATCATGCTCTTTATAAGCTATTTAAGTAAATTAAAATGATAAATATTAATCATAAAACCATTAAAATAAATCAAATTTTTAAATGGTTTATAGATAATTTTTGAAAAAATCATGTTAATATTTTCAAGTAATTAAAAATATTTTTTCTTCCATAATATTCATACCACCCTTGATCAAATATTTTAATATAAATATTTCCTATCTTAATAGGATAATAATTAATACCTAAAGTAGATAAAATTGGTATATTTCACATTAAAGAAAAAAATAATGAATATTTATATAAAGATAAAGATTTATTATTATAATAATAACTAAATCTAGAAACTCTGTATCCAATATATATTCCGAATATAATTATAATTAATGTTATAAACTTAAATAATAATGGAAGACAAATAAAATAAGGAGAAGGAAATATTAGCCAAGATAAAATTCTACCTCTTATAATAACAAAAAAAATCAAACCTCCTATTCCTTTTAATATTTTTATACTAGATTCAGATAAATTATTTAATCTAATAAAATTTATATCTCCTGTTAAACTATAATAAGTTAAACGAAATCTATAACAAACAGTTAAACCAATTGAAATATAAAATAAAACATAAATAAAAATATTTAAATATATTATAGATATAACTTCTACAATCAAATCCTTCGAATAAAATCCAGATAAAAAAGGTAATCCACAAAGAGAAAAATTTCTAATATTAAAAAAAGCACAAGTCAAAGGTATATGATAAATCAATCCACCTATATAACGAATATCTTGATTATTATTTATATTATGAATAATATTACCAGCACATATAAATAATAAAGCTTTAAATAAAGCATGAGTTAAAAGATGAAAAAAAGCCAATTTATAACCTCCTAAAGATAAAATTCTTATTATTAACCCTAATTGACTTAAAGTAGATAAAGCAATAATTTTTTTTAAATCAAATTCAAAATTAGCACCTAAACCAGACATAAATATAGTTAAACAAGAAAAAAATAATAATAAATATATTATATTTTCAGTAAAAGAAAAATTAAAACGAATTAATAAATAAACACCCGCAGTAACTAAAGTAGAAGAATGAACTAATGATGAAACAGGGGTAGGAGCTGCTATTGCTGCTGGAAGTCATGAAGAAAATGGAATTTGAGCTCTTTTAGTTATAGCAGCTAAAATTACCATATAAGTAATTAATTGTATTTTAAAATCAAGTTTAAAATAATCTAAATAATAAATATAATTCCATCCTCCATAATTTAACATTCAAGCAATTGATATTAATAATATAACATCTCCAATTCGATTAGTTAAAGCAGTTAATATTCCTGCATTATAAGATTTTTCATTTTGATAATAAATAACTAAACAATAAGAAACTAACCCTAATCCATCTCAACCTAACAAAATTCTAATTAAATTAGGAGAAATAATTAATAATATTATAGATAAAACAAATATCACAACTAATAAAATAAATCGATTAATATTTAAATCTCCTCTTATATATTCTTCTCTATAAAAAATAACTATAGAAGAAATAAATAAAACAAATCTTATAAATAATAAAGATATTCAATCCAATAAAATTACTATCTCAATAAAACAAGAATTAATATCTAACAATATAAATTCTAAAATTACAGTTTTATCTAATACTATAAAATTTAAACTTAAAAAAAATAAACTAATAAAACTAATAAAAAATAAATAAAAATAAATTATACAAATGGAAATTATTCAAAATACTTTAGCATATCTATGATCCCACAAATCATTATTTTTTATTAAACTATTTGAATATAATCAAAAAAAATAATCACTTTTTAAAATTAATAAATTTAAAGGCAATCAATGTAAAAATAACATTAAATATTCACGATAATAACCCCTATAAAAAGAATAAAACCCAGAATAAAGTTTTCCGTGTTGTCTAAAAGAAAATAAAAACAAAGAATAAACCGCTCTAAAAAATGATATTAAAGATAAAAAAATCATTCTTAATCAACTATAACTAACTAAACTATTAATTAAAATAATTTCACCTAATAAATTTAATGAGGGAGGGGCTGCTATATTAGAGGATCTTAACATAAATCATCAAAAAGATATACTAGGTATTAAATTAATTAATCCCTTATTTAAATATAATCTCCGTCTTAATAATCGTTCATAAGAAATATTAGCCAAACAAAATAAACCAGAAGAACAAAGTCCATGAGCTAATATTATAATTAAAGCTCCTCATATACCTCAACTATTTAAAGTCATAATTCCTCTTAATACTAATCCTATATGAGCTACTGAAGAATAAGCAATCAAAGATTTAATGTCTCTTTGACGAATACAAATTAATGAAACAATAAAACCTCCTAATAAAGAAATTACAATAAATAACAAGTTAAATTTTAAACCAACATTAATAAATATAATTATTAATCGACATAAGCCATACCCCCCTAACTTTAATATAATACCAGCCAAAATTATTGACCCGGCTACTGGAGCTTCAACATGTGCCTTAGGTAATCATAAATGAATAAAAAATATTGGTATTTTTACTATAAAAATCATATTTATAAATAAATATATATATAAATTATTTATATTTTTAAATAAAAAAAATTCTAAAGAATTATTTATTTTATAATAATAAAAAATAGAAATTATTATAGGTAAAGAAACTAATAAAGTATAAAATAATAAATATATTCCAGCCTCAATACGCTCAGGTTGATATCCTCACCCAATAATTAAAATTAATGTAGGAATTAATCTAATTTCAAAAAATAAATAAAAAATAAATAAATTTAAAGATCTAAAAGTTATATATAATCTTAATATTAAAAATAATATTACTAACAAAAATAAATTTGAATAATTATTTAATTTTAAAATTTTTTCTATAGATATAATTATTAATGAACAAATTCAAAATCTTAAAAAAATTAAAAAAAAAGACAATATATCTACCCCTAAAAATAATGAAATTATTGAAGTTCCATTAAAAGAAAAATTTAAAATAAATATAAAAAAATAAATAAAAAAAAAAAATTGAATTAATCAAAATATATTTATAAAACATAAAGGTATTAAAAAACATATTCTAATTAAAAATTTTATCATAAAGAAGAAAATATTATAATATAATCATTCCCAACAGAACGAATTATAGAAACTAATACAGATAGTCCTAAAGCTCCTTCACAAACTCTAAATCTTAAAAATATTATAGAAAAAAAATAATCATAATTTATAAATTTTAAATATATAAAAATTAAAAAATATAAAGACAATACAATAAATTCTAATCTTAACAATATTAAAAGTAAGTGATCTCGTTTAATAGAAAAAACCAATAAACCAGAAAAAAATATTACTAAACCAACATAATTTATCATTAGTTTTTATAGTTTAATTAAAACATTGATCTTGTAAATCAAAAATATGAAAAATCATTAAAAACTTCAGAGAAAAGAAAACTCTTATCTTTAATCTCCAAAATTAATATTTTTATAAACTATTCTCTGTATAATAAATTTTTTATTAAACATAATTATTTTAATATCTATTATTTTTTTATTTTTAAATCATCCACTATCCATAGGATTTATTCTATTAATTCAAACTATTTTTACTGCTTTAATCACAGGTATAATAAATTATAATTTTTGATATTCTTATATTCTATTTTTAGTAATAATTGGCGGAATATTAATTTTATTTATTTATATAACTAGAATTGCTTCTAATAAAAAATTTAAATTTTCCATTAAACTATTCTCTTTTATAATTATTTTATTTTTAATATTAAGACTATATATAATTATTATTGATCAATACATATATTATAATGAATATTTAAATTATGATATTACTATTTTTAATAATTATTATGATAATAAAATTTCCTTAAATAAATTTATTAATAATCCTAATTTTATAATTTTAATAATAATTTTTATTTATTTATTAATCACATTAATTGCTGTAGCTAAAATTGCACCTTTAAAAAAAGGCTCTTTACGACAAAAATTCTAATGAAAACAACATTACGAAAAACCTCTCCCTTATTTAAAATTATTAATAATGCATTAATTGATCTTCCAACCCCATCTAATATTAATTCTATATGAAATTTTGGATCCTTATTAGGATTATGTTTAATAATTCAAATTTTATCAGGATTATTTTTAGCTATACACTACTGCCCTAATGTTGATTTAGCTTTTAATAGAGTAGCACATATTTGTCGAGATGTAAATTATGGTAGATTAATACGAACTTTACATGCAAATGGTGCTTCATTTTTTTTTATTTGTTTATATATCCATATTGGACGAGGTATTTATTATGGTTCTTATAATTTAATCCATACATGAATAATAGGAGTAACAATTTTTTTTCTAGTAATAGCAACTGCATTCTTAGGATATGTATTACCTTGGGGACAAATATCATTTTGAGGGGCTACTGTAATTACTAATTTAGTTTCTGCCATTCCTTATATGGGTACTGCTATTGTACAATGATTATGAGGGGGGTTTGCTGTTGATAATGCTACATTAAATCGATTTTTTGCACTTCATTTTATCCTTCCCTTTATTGTTACAGCCTTAGTAATAATTCACTTATTATTTTTACATCAAACAGGATCTAACAATCCATTAGGTACAAATAGAAATATTGATAAAATTCCCTTCCATCCTTATTTTTCATTTAAGGATATTGTCGGATTTTTAATTATAACTTTTATTTTAATTATTATTTCATTAATTTATCCTTATATACTAGGAGATCCAGATAATTTTACACCAGCAAATCCTTTAGTAACTCCTGTTCATATTCAACCAGAATGATATTTTCTTTTTGCCTATGCTATTTTACGATCAATTCCTAATAAATTAGGAGGAGTAATTGCATTAGTTATATCAATTGCTATTTTGTATATTTTACCATTCACTAATAATAAAATATTTGCTAGAAATCAATTCTATCCAATTAATAAATTAATATTTTGATTTTTAGTTACTATTATTATTTTATTAACTTGAATTGGAGCACGACCAGTTGAAGACCCTTATATCTTAACAGGACAAATTTTAACAATTCTATATTTTTCTTATTTTTTAATTAATCCAATTTTAAGAAAAATATGAGATAATATTATTTTTAAGGATTAGTTAATGAACTTGTATAAGTATATACTTTGAAAGTATAAAAAAGAAATAATAATTTTCTATTAACTTGTACTAAATTTTATTAACTAAATTAAAAGGGTAAAAATAAATATTTTTACACCTATATAAAATAAAAAATAATTTAATGAAACTGGTAAGAAAGATTTTCATGCCAAATACATTAACTTATCATATCGAAAACGAGGTAAAGTACCTCGAACTCAAATTCAAAAAAATCTAATAAAAGTTAATTTAATAAAAAATCTTCAACTAATTAAATTTCCACCTATAAATAACATACAACTCAATATTCTTATAAATAAAATTCTAGAATATTCAGCTAAAAAAATTATAGCAAACCCCCCACTTCTATACTCTACATTAAATCCAGAAACTAATTCAGACTCCCCCTCAGCAAAATCAAAAGGTGTACGATTGGTTTCTGCTAGTCTCGAAATTAATCACATAAATCTAATCGGAAATATAAAAAATATAAATCAAATAAATTTTTGATAATAAATTAAATCTAAAATTCTTAATCTTAAAATTAAAAATAAAAAAGAAATTAAAATTAAAGCCAATCTTACTTCATAAGAAATAGTTTGAGCTACTGATCGTAATCTACCTAATATAGAATAATTAGAATTAGAAGATCACCCAGCAAGCATAATAGTATAAACTCTTAAACTAGAAATACATAAAAAGAATAAAAAAGATAAATTAAAATTTAAATTAATAGTCAAAAAGGGCATTCTTATTCATAAAAATAAAGATAAAATAAAATTTATAATAGGACTAATATAATATAAATTTAAATTTGATATAAAAGGATATGTCTGTTCCTTAGTAAACAACTTAATAGCATCTCTAAATGGTTGAATAAATCCTATTAAACCAACTTTATTAGGACCCTTACGAATTTGAATATAACCTAATACCTTTCGTTCTAATAATGTTAAAAAAGCAACACTAATTAATACACAAACTAATAAAATAAGACTAGAAATAATAGATAAAATAAGATCTTTTAACATCAATGTTAAATGTAAAATTTACATTAAAAGATCCTAAATCTATCGCACTATTCTGCCAAAATAACTAGTGGCCGTCTAGTAAAAATATTTTAAAAATAATATTAGATCCTTTCGTACTGAAATATTAAATATAATTTAAGATAGAAACCAACCTGGCTCACGCCGGTCTAAACTCAGATCATGTAAAATTTTAAAGGTCGAACAGACCTAAAGTTATAGCTGCTACACCATAATTTAATTTTAATCCAACATCGAGGTCGCAATCTTTTTTTTCGATTAGAACTCTCAAAAAAAATAACGCTGTTATCCCTTAGGTAATTTATTCTTATAATCACTATCAATGGATCATTTATTCATAAATTAATGGTTAAAATAATAAAAGTTCATTAAATTTTCCAATCACCCCAATTAAATAAAAATTAATTATTTAAATAATTTATTCTAAAAACTTAAATAACTAATTTAAATAAAACTCTAAAGGGTCTTCTCGTCTATAAATATTATTTAAGCTTTTTTACTTAAAAATAAAATTCTAATTAAATTTTTAAGAGACAGATTTTTTCTTATTCGACCTTTCATTCCAGCTTTCAATTAAAAAACTAATGATTATGCTACCTTTGCACGGTCAAAATACCGCGGCCATTTAAAACTTCATTGAGCAGGTCAGACCTTAAATAATAACAAAAGGCCATGTTTTTAATAAACAGGTAAAAAAAATATTTGCCGAGTTCCTTTTAAAAATCTTCAAATTAAAAATTATTAATAAATAAAATTATACTAATTTTATCATTATTTCTAAATTTTTATAATTTAAATTTATATTTCAATACAAAAATTAAAATTTCCGTAAATAATATAACCCCCACAATAAATTATAACATTTTCTTAATGATAAAAAATTCTAATCCTACAATTAATAGATTTATTCACAAATTTATAAATATTTATTTAAAAGCTTATCCCTTTAAATATAACCAATTAAAAATATTCATTTAATAAAATAAATCAATAATTTTCAATTAACAAATTAAATTTTTTTCTTAAAAAACTAGATATATTCAAAAACGAATAACGTTTCATTACAAAAATCATATTTAAAATATTTATTCAACAATAATATAAATAAAATCTTAGCTCTTTTAAATTCGAGACTATTTAACCTAAAACCACTTTTTAATAAACCCTGATACACAAGGTACAAAAATTTAATTTTTCTATTAAATATAACATTATTATCTTTTACAATACCATTCTTCTATAATGAAAATAATTTTTTCGTCAAAAATAATAAAACCCTGACATATTTGAATTAATTTAATATACCCCCATATATTAATTAATAAATTATTTCATTCAAGTTAAATTGACTTTCACAATTAACTTCTTAATGTAACTAAAACGCTTAGACCAAGCTCTAACTTGGCCTTTCTAGATACACTTTCCAGTAAAACTACTTTGTTACGACTTATTTCATTTTAAAATGAAAGTGACGGGCGATATGTACATATTTTAGAGCTCAAGTCATTTTTAAAATATAAAAAAAATTACTTTCAAATCCAATATTCATAAATTTCAAAAATTTACTACCAAAAATAAACTTAATGTAACCCATTTCTACCAATATATAAACTACACCTTGATCTGATTTCTTTTCCCATTAAAAATCTTGAATATTTGACCCCTAATAAAATATTCAAACTACAACGATATATAAATTAAAAATATTGGTAAATTTAATTGTGGATTATCAATTACAGAACAGGTTCCTCTGAATAGACTAAAATACCGCCAAAATCTTTAATTTTAAAGCCCTTAACTAATAATAATACAGCGTTATAAAATTACATTCATAATAATAGGGTATCTAATCCTAGTTTATTAAACAAATTTCTCAACCTTATTAACCCCCCAATTAATGTCGGTTTAAAATTTGGATTTCACCCCTTAAATATAAATTTACCATTAAATAGTCATCAAATTAATTAAAACCGACTATATTAAATTGTATTATTTGTATAACCGCAACTGCTGGCACAAATTTTGTTAATACTAAAAATTTCTTCTAAATCTGGACCCCCCCAATATTTAAATTTATTTACTGAAAATTTAATGCAATATTTTTACTATATAAATAAAAATATTTCCCCCACACTAAAGTTTTCATGTAATAAAAAATTTCATTTAATATTTAAGCCAGAATAAAACTTTATCCATACAAAAAAAAATATAGACTTAATAAAAATTTTAATTCTAAAAATTTTAATGAAAATTACCGACAAAAAATCATCATTTTTTTTACTTACAATTTTTTTATATATCTAAATTAACAAAAAACAAAACTTTTCATTAAAATATTTTATTATAAACACATTATAAAATTACTGCCCCTATATAATATTTAATTTATATACAAATTTTTAAATTATTATATAGTCAATGAAAAGTTTTATTTATAATAATTTATATTATATAAAATCATATTTTATATTAAATAAAAACCTTTTTTTTTTTTTTTTTATTAATATTTATATTTAAATATAAAAAATATATATATATAAATATATATATATATATAAATATAAATAAATATATATATATATAAATATAAATTTATTATTAATATATATAATTAAATTATTAATAATATAAATAATATAAATATATAAACTATTTATTGTATTTATTTAAATTTTAATTAATATATTAAAAATTATAGATTCTTTTTTTTCTTTTACTTTTTTCCTAATAGGTTATTATGCAACCAGTAGTACATGATCGTATATATATAACTAATAACTTATAAACTTGCAATTCTAACTATTTATTTAAAATTGTATTATATATTAAACAATGATTGATTTATATAATATTATATATTTCGCTTTTTTACATATAATATGTAACGTAACTATAAATAATAAATACTTATATATATATAAATATTTATCAATTATATACTAATTAAATTATTATATGGAACCCAAAAATTGGCCTTGTCGGGGTTTTCAAAGAAGGCCAAAAAAAAAAAGTGTGCACGAAAATGCAAAATTGAAAAATCAGTTTCTTTGAAATCACCCATTATAAAAAAAAAGGTGTTTTTTTTTTTACATTTTAATTTATGATGTCTATATTTTTTTTTTTTCAAATAAAGTTT